AAACCAAAATATACGCTTTAGGTCAACATATATCTATGTCGGCCCATAAAGCGCGAAGAGTAATTGATCAAATTCGCGGACGTTCCTATGAGGAAACACTTATGATACTAGAACTGATGCCCTATCGAGCATCTTATTCTATTTTTAAATTGGTTTATTCTGCAGCAGCAAATGCTAGTGATAACATGGGTTCCGACGAAACAAATTTAATAATTTGTAAAGCCGAAGTCAACGAAGGCACTAGCGTTAAGAAATTAAAACCTCGAGCTCGCGGACGTAGTTATCCAATAAAAAGACCCACTTGTCATATAACTATTGGAGTGAAAGACATATCTTTATATGAAGGTTCATTTTTTGTGGATCCATATATAAATAAAGACTATTTTGCATCATTAAAAAAATCCAGTTACTCATTACAAAAACCTAGTTACTTATTAAAAATAAAAAAACCTAGATGGAAAAAAAGGTATACCGATATGATAGCTGAGAATGTGTATAGTAACGGAGGGTTATGGGACAAAAAATAAATCCACTTGGTTTCCGACTTGGTATAACACAAAGTCATTATTCCCTTTGGTTTGCACAACCAAAAAACTATTCCGAAGGTTTAGAAGAAGATAAAAAAATAAGAGATTGTATCAAAAATTATGTACAAAACAATCTGAGAATATCCTCTGGCATCGAGGGAATTGCACGTATAGAGATTCAAAAAAGAATCGATCTGATCCAGGTCATAATCTATATGGGATCTCCTAAATTATTAATCGAAAATCGACCGCGAGGGATCGAAGAATTACAGACGAATCTCGAAAAAGAGTTTAACTGTATAAACCGAAAACTCAATATTGCTATCACAAGAATTTCAAAGCCTTATGGAAATCCTAATATTCTTGCAGAGTTTATAGCCGGACAATTAAAAAATAGAGTTTCTTTTCGCAAAGCAATGAAAAAGGCTATTGAATTAACCGAACAAGCAGATATAAAAGGAATTCAAGTACAAATTGCAGGACGCATTGATGGAAAAGAGATTGCACGTGTCGAATGGATCAGAGAAGGTAGAGTTCCCCTACAAACCATTCGAGCTAAAATTGATTATTGTGCCTATACAGTTCGAACTATCTATGGCGTATTAGGTATCAAAATTTGGATATTTATAGATGAGGGATAAAAAAACTTTCCTTTACTTTTTTTACCTCAAAAATCCAACAAAAAATAAGAAACTCAGTCATTTATTTTTTTGATTGAAGATAAAAAACGAGCTCTTAATTCCGTAATTCTTTAATTTTATAGGGTTGAATAAAAATTCGATTTAATTTTTGATATAATTGCTATGCTTAGTGTGTGACTCGTTGGTTTTTTTAAGGATAAGATAAAAAAAAGCCGCCCTAATATAAACTAATAACTATAGAACTAAAAACCAGCTCATTACTTCGCATTATCTAGATCCAATAAACCAGTCAAGATATGATAGATTATTCATATCATTGTAGCAACTGAAATCTTTTTTTCATAAACTAAAAAAAGCAAAAAATCTGATTCTAAGTTGTGAACCAGAATATAGAAAAAAGATGTAGATAGAGAGGTGAGAGAAAGAGAGAAAAAGAATATCGATGATATAGAATTCCAATATGTAAGGTCTATGAGTCATCTCATAAAAGGCAATGTAATAAAGCATCAATACTGATTCATATATAATTAAATGATAGATATAGAACAAAAAAACCAAGAGCCCTGAGCCAATAAAGACTGAGAAAATTGACTCAAGAACAAATTTAATTAAAAGCTCCGTTGTAGAATTAAGACCTAACCATTAAACAAGAAGCGATGGGAACGATGGAACCCATGAATGCAAAAGGTTTTATTGAAACCAAAGCCTAACAAAACAATTCATTGGTCGGGATGGCGAACGTAACCGAGAAATAACTTATCTATTATGATCTGAGACGTAATCAACTAACCTTACAACTAAAATAGACATTAGAGTAAATATTCGCCCGCGAAAACGTTATTTTTTGGATTGCTAAATTTTGGATTTGGGGCAATCAGATACGATAAAATGAAAAAAAATATATATATTTGGATAAAAATAAATAGAAATATATGTTTAATAGGTTTAGTTATATATCCAAAATACCTAAATTAAGGTATACAAATGACTAATAGATTAGATGAAATTTCAAAGAATCCCGCAATTTTATCTAAATATATTTCAATTCAAATTTCATTTTTTAAATCCTTTGTATTCGCGAGGAGCTGGATGAGACGAAACTCTCACGTCCGGTTCTGTAGTAGAGGTGGAATTCAGAAACAACCATCAACTATAACCCCAAAAGAACCAGATTCCGTAAACAACATAGAGGACGAATGAAGGGAATGTCTTATCGAGGTAATCATATTAGTTTCGGTAAATATGCTCTTCAAGCGCTTGAACCCGCTTGGATCACATCTAGACAAATAGAAGCAGGGCGCCGAGCAATGACACGAAATGCACGTCGTGGTGGAAAAATATGGGTACGTATATTTCCCGACAAACCGGTTACAGTAAGACCCACAGAAACGCGTATGGGTTCAGGTAAGGGCTCTCCTGAATATTGGGTAGCTGTTGTTAAACCAGGTCGAATACTTTATGAAATGGGCGGAGTCGCAGAAAATATAGCCAGAAAAGCAATTTCAATAGCAGCGTCCAAAATGCCTATCAAAACTCAATTTATTATTTTGGGATAAAAATGTAGAACCAAAGAAAATAGAGCCTGGGAATGAAAAATGCAAGGTTTCTTTTTTTTTGACAAAGAATATTTCTTTCTTTTTCTTCGCCCTTTGCATTGAAAAAACAAATAAAAAAATGATTCAACCCCAGACACATTTGAATGTAGCAGATAACAGCGGGGCTCGAGAATTGATGTGTATTCGAATCATAGGAGCTAGTAATCGTCGATATGCTTATATTGGTGACGTTATTGTTGCTGTGATTAAAGAAGCAGTACCAAATATGCCCCTAGAAAGATCAGAAGTGGTCAGAGCTGTAATTGTACGTACCCGTAAAGAACTGAAACGTGACAACGGTATGCTAATACGATATGATGACAATGCCGCAGTTGTCATTGATCAAGAAGGAAATCCTAAAGGAACTCGCGTTTTTGGTGCGATCGCCCGGGAATTGAGATATTTAAATTTTACTAAAATAGTTTCATTGGCGCCCGAGGTATTATAATAGTCTTAAAATATAAGATGAGACTATGATATAGTTATAGTAGGAGTAGCATATTGGAAAGAAATAGATTCAAATTCATTTAGTAGATTGTGTTTTACGCATATACCTTTAATTTAATAATATAATTTTTATTCATAAACAAATAAAATAAGTAAAAAAAAAAAAAATAAAAAAGAAAAAAGCATGTTGATTATATCAAATTTTTGGGACAACAAGAATTTTACTCCATTATGAGTAGGGACACTATTGCTGACATACTAACCTCTATACGCAATGCTGATATGGATAGAAAAAGAGTCCTTCGAATAGTATCTACTAATATTACCGAAAGCATTGTTAAAATACTTTTACGAGAAGGTTTTATCGAAAATGTGAGGAAACATCGAGAAAGCGACAAATATTTTTTGGTTTCAACCCTGCGACATAGACGAAATAGAAAAGGGCCCTATAGAAATCTTTTAAATTTAAAACGGATCAGCCGACCTGGTTTACGAATCTATTCTAACTATCAAGGAATTCCTAGAATTTTAGGCGGAATGGGAATTGTAATTCTTTCCACTTCGCAAGGTATAATGACAGACCGAGAAGCTCGACTAAAAGGAATAGGCGGAGAAATTTTGTGTTATATATGGTAATCCTTCTTATATCCACATTGGATCCGAAACTTCCTATTTGTTGTGAAAAAAAAACTAAAAAAATGCGGAGTGTATAATCTTATTCCTCGTACATTAGTTAATACTTTAAGGAAGTTTTACCCGGAATGAAAGAACAAAAATGGATTCATCAGGGTTTAATTACTGAATCGATTCCCAATGGTATGTTTCGGGTTCGTTTAGATAATGAGGATCTTATTTTAGGTTATATTTGAGGAAAGATCCGACGTAGCTTTATACGGATACTGCCAGGAGATAGAGTCAAAATTGAAGTAAGTCGTTATAATTCAAGCAGAGGGCGCATCATTTATCGACTCCGCAACAAAGATTCGAATGATTGGGTGATTTTTTAACTTTAACATTCCTTTCCATGGGAATACGATTCGAAATTCAAAATTTCAAGAAACTTATTTTCTTCCAAGAAGTCGATTCAAAGTTTAGGTTAAGGTATGAAAAATATGAAAATAAGAGCTTCTGTTCGTAAAATTTGTGAAAAATGTCGACTAATTCGTAGGCGGGGACGAATTATAGTAATTTGTTTCAACCCGAGACATAAACAAAGACAAGGATAGTCTAAAAAAGACTCTCTAAAAGACCCGATCTACAAATAAAAAAAAAAGATCTGTTTTGACAAGAAATGGATATATCCATATATCTATATGACTCATATTTATGAGATGATAAAATATGGCAAAAACTATACCAAGAATCGGTTCGCGTAGGAATGGACGTATTGGTTCACGTAAGAATACACGTAGAATACCAAAGGGAGTTATTCATGTTCAAGCAAGTTTCAATAATACCATTGTGACTGTTACAGATGTAAGAGGTCGGGTGGTTTCTTGGTCTTCTGCCGGTACTTGTGGATTTCGGGGTACAAGAAGAGGGACGCCTTTTGCTGCTCAAACCGCAGCTGGAAATGCTATTCGTACAGTAGTTGATCAAGGTATGCAACGAGCAGAGGTCATGATAAAAGGTCCCGGTCTCGGAAGAGATGCAGCATTACGGGCTATTCGTCGAAGTGGTATACTATTAACTTTCGTACGGGATGTAACTCCTATGCCACATAATGGCTGTAGACCCCCTAAAAAAAGACGCGTGTAAAAATAAAGATTAAAGAAATTTCAAGAGAAATA